CGTGACCCAAACTCTATCTAGTTTAGTTACATCAAAGGCGGCTGCCGAATAAAAGGGGAAACTTTGCCTGCCAGATTGCCTTCGGTAACCCTAACCCAGTTATCAAAAGAAGGCGCCAGTTCGGCTTTCAAGAGAGGAGGGGAGCGGGCTACACATAGTGAAGCGAGTATTCGATGAACACGAAGGCTTTGATGAAAGGAAGATTTACATTTAAAGTAGGTAAAGTAGGGCGCTTAGGCTGGCTGAAAACAGATAAAGGAGACATGTGCTTGGACGAGTTCCTCCGAGGAACGCCTTAGCGGGGTCTACTTTCTTTTGTTGACGCAGATTGGGCAGGTTGTCCTGACACTCGGCGCTCTACCTCTGGCTATGCTATTTTTCTTGGTCCCAATCTTATTTCATGGCGCGCCAAGAAAGAACCTACAGTCTCTCGTTCTAGTGCTGAGTCTGAATACCGCTCGCTTGCCTTTGCTGTTGCTGAGTCTCACTGGATTACTCAGCTACTTCGCGAGCTTTGTCTCTTTCTTCCTCACCCTGTTCAGATCTATTGTGATAACATCAGAAAACTTATATGACTGCCAATCCTGTTCATCATGCTCGCTCGAAACATATTGAAATTGACTACCATTTTGTACGGGAAAAGGTTGTCAAAGGTGACATTATTGTGCAATATATTCCCACATCCGAGCAACTTGCTGATATCTTCACGAAGGGCCTCCCCTCTGCCCAATTTCACTACCTTCGCTCCAATCTTCGCATCCTTCCACCTTGCTACGATTGAGGGGGAGTCTTAGTGTATCTAGGTTATACTGTTAATTGTGTCGTATGTATTAGCCCAAGGGCTTAATTGTAATTTGACTTGAAGAGATCATCTATATAAATAGACATCTGATGCCCTAATTAGGGCTAAGCACTGAAATTTGTCCTAAACCAATTTCAGAAACATTTTGTTATGGTGGGGAGTGAAAACACCAATGCAGCAGAGAACGACCGTATTAATCGGAATCTACTTATATTAAGACAGACGACCGAGAAAGAAAAGAAAGGCTCCACGTTCTCCAAGTGCTTAATCTTAGCGTGCTAGCCGCTGCTTCATTTCGTTTTCGTATAGTGAGAACGCTTTCTCTTTCTTAGCGCTCCGCCCCCTTGTATAGTAAGGGGAACTCTGGTTGCGCGGCTTTCTCTTATAGGGGTCTATTTTCTCTGACTTGACTCAGCTTGACCTACTTGACTCAGCGGTTAGAGTATCGCTTTCATACGGCGAGAGTCATTGGTTCAAATCCAATAGTAGGTAAAACCGGCCGAAACCCCTGCTTTTTCCAGCATGACAGCAAGCACGGACTGGCAGCAAGGATGAAACTGAATGACCAAAGCATCGGTTGCTTCCACTTGTGGCCTTCTTCGACCGCCTTGACACCTTACTTAATATCAAGGCAGCCCACATACATGAAGAGAAGAATTGGGTTTAGCGGTAATGGCATAAGCCAAAGCTAGATCACCGGAGTTTAGGCAAATGGGTACGAGAGAAAAAGGTTTTGAAATGCATCTTCCGAAACCAGATAATCAACCGAAGGAGATTCCCCTGCAAAAAGGAGATGGCTCTAGTTTCATACTAATCTTCGATCTTCGAGATTACCCCACGGAGCGGTAAGGCATCCCAAGGAGCGAAGCGGCTCAAAGGATTGGCAATGAAGCTCAGTCTGGTCTGAGGGGATGGGCTAGGCTACTCTCCCCATACATAGGAAGAGGGGGAAGTCAAGTACCTAGATCCAAGATCACGATATCCGCTTTGGTGGTAATATCCGGCATAAAAGAAAGCACCAAAGCAAACAAAGTCGATTCTTTGTTGAGTCAACTGGCAACTGGGATTGCAGCGGATCTAGTGGTTCTCCTATTCTATGGTCTTGCTGCTGAGAGAGTAAGAATAGAAAGCAGAAGCTCGCCCGCGGGCGGAAGACAAGGGATGATTCTTCTAAGATACGAACTTGCGGAAGGAATGAAAAGGTATTCAACTAAGACGGGGACGGGTATTCCCGAAGATGCTTGACCTAAGAGATAGAGACGAGAACGAGACTAAGAAAATCAGATATTGGAGAGGAAAGAAGCAGTGCGAGTAGAGTAGAGCAGCTTGGTAGCTCGCAAGGAGCGAAGCCTGCTTGACCAACGGGAGAAGCCAACTCCGTTCCTCCAGCTTCGCTGAAGAAGCTAGGTTCCTCCTTGATGTCGTAGGTTCAAATCCTATCTCCGCACTAAGTAAGGGTTTCATTCTGCATCACTCTCCCCGTCGTTCTCGACCTCGCAAGGTTTTTGAAACGGCCGAAGCGGGAAGTGACAATACCGCTTTTCTTCAGCACATTTTGGATGATTTGAGCGAAAACGGAGTACAAAGTTCAGCCTTTAAGGAGGCTATGAATCAAATAGGGCTGGTGGCGCAGTCCCCACTTGACCAATTTGAGATTGTCCCATTGATTCCTATGAATATCGGAAACTTCTATTTCTCATTCACAAATCCATCTTTGTTCATGCTGCTAACTCTGAGTTTTTTCCTACTTCTGATTCATTTTATTACTAAAAAGGGAGGAGGAAACTTAGTCCCAAATGCTTGGCAATCCTTGGTAGAGCTTCTTTATGATTTCGTGCTGAACCTGGTAAAGGAACAAATAGGTGGTCTTTCCGGAAATGTGAAACAAATGTTTTTCCCTTGCATCTTGGTCACTTTTCTTTTTTTGTTATTTTGTAATCTTCAGGGTATGATACCTTATAGCTTCACAGTGACAAGTCATTTTCTCATTACTTTGGCTCTCTCATTTTCTATTTTTATTGGCATTACTATAGTGGGATTTCAAAGACATGGGCTTCATTTTTTCAGCTTTTTATTACCCGCAGGAGTCCCACTGCCGTTAGCACCTTTTTTAGTACTCCTTGAGCTAATTTCTTATTGTTTTCGCGCATTAAGCTTAGGAATACGTTTATTTGCTAATATGATGGCCGGTCATAGTTTAGTAAAGATTTTAAGTGGGTTCGCTTGGACTATGCTATGTATGAATGAGATTTTCTATTTTATAGGGGCTCTTGGTCCTTTATTTATAGTTCTTGCATTAACCGGTCTGGAATTAGGTGTAGCTATATTACAAGCTTATGTTTTTACGATCTTAATCTGTATTTACTTGAATGATGCTATAAATCTCCATTAAAGTTCTTCTTTCTTTTATTTAGATTTATAATTGAACAAAAGCGAGGGATGAGAGTAGTGTTATTTAGAGCAGTTACACAGCCCCTCTCCTTGCAGTCGAGTGACTTCGCCCCTGAATGTCTTAGATAGCTGTAAGTGAAAGAAGGGTACTAAGTAGCTGGGAATGCGGCTAGCTAGTACTTACTTGTTTGTACTCCCCAGAAGCTCCAAGCCTTAACTACAATCTTCTTCGGTGCTCTTTTTTTCTTTTTAGAAAGCTTACCGGGGCTTTAGAGTCTTTATATTTATAAATGGATACACGGGCTAGACCTTCTTCTTTTCATTCTTGGTCTTATTGTTTTCGTTGAGAATGAGAAGTCATAGAAAAAAGGTCTTAGTCCTAACTCGCACAGAGAAGGATTCTAAAAAGCAAAAGAAGCGTGAGTCAAATTAATTGATATGGAGTTGATTTCCGAGGGAGGGAAAGGCAAGTAGTCAGAAGCAGGAAGCATAGGAAGCAGCAGTAAAAGCAGTCCGAAAAGCAGTGAAGGATGGCAAGGGGAGAATAAAGACTATGAATGAATGTTGAATGGGAACTGGGAGCTCCTGAGTGATTCTGCTTCACTAAAGGGTCAGAAACTCGATATCAGTGTTTCATTGTCGCGGTCCGGGATCCCCCGAATCATTCCCAAGATCCATCGTCATAGAATGAAGATGCGGGGTGATAGTTTGACTATCTTGTCAAACTCTATCTCTCTTGGATTTTTAACAAAGGAAAGCCCCCTACCCTAATGCCATTTGATTGATTAAAGTTCCGTGCTGAGGCGTTCCTCGGCATCGTCGTCGAGCTGCCGAGAGAGATCCTCTATAAGTCAGTCTCTCTACGTAACCCCAATCGGGAGCTCTCAACTAACATCCATCTTACCATACCAATCAATCTGATAACAGCTCACCGGAAAACCTTCCGGAAAGCCTAACCAGACTGAGAAAGGCATAGGTTTTGATTCCTGGAGAGAGAGCGACAAGAATGAAACCAGTGACGATTGGTTTTTGGGTTAATGTTACAAGGCTGACAGGAATACCTCCGGTAACCAGCCCCTCTTAGTCTCAGATAGGTCTGAATGTTATCACACCCTATTTGTTTGCTTCATCGCCGGCATTAGAGCCACAGCGAACCGACCTACTGCTATCACTAAACTAGACAAAATTACGTAGTAATTCTTCGGGCACTACACAGTATTGAGGTTCCGGCTGAGTTCCACCAATGGACGCCCCAGTTAGCTGATCTACGACCACCCTAGTGTTGCGCAGTATGCGTATTGGTTGATCTCTTGAAGGATATGCCCAATCGTATTTGGCTGGGGATGGGAAAGTTTGGGCGCTGGCAACGAATCATTTACGAAAATCCCCCGATCTAAATCCTTCTTGTCGTATGAGAGGCTACAGCCTAGATGAATGCAACGCCAAACCTGTTTTAAATAAAGGCAAAGAACCTGTTAATTAGCACGGAACTACAACAATCCACAATGGTTTCTTCCAAGTCAACTCAGAAGTTGTTACTCACTCATCAAACCAAGAAAGCGTGTATAGCTCATCAAACCAAGAAAGCGTGTATAGCTCATCAAACCAAGAAAGCGAGTATAAGCTCATCAAACCAAGAAAGCTAGGCTCTTTCTTTGTTGCAGTTGGGCAAGCTTATCTGTTTCAAGCAAACTAGGAGGAAACTGTTATCAAACAGAGAGGGGTGGGCGTTCTTCTTAGCAAGAATTATTGCAGTAGGATAATGGCTAGGAGGATTTGAAAGGCATTATGGCATTAAGATTTCCAAGGCTTAGCTCAGGGACTGCTGTCAGCCGCTTCCCCTCATCAACTAATTAATGAGAGCTTCCCCTGTAGTCGTCAGCTCGTTCTTGACAGATCCGATCGGGTGTTCATAATCTGGAGTAAAAGGATTCGAACCTTTGCATGCCGGTACCAAAAACCGGTGCCTTACCACTTGGCTATACTCCATACGGCCTCTGAGTTTTGGACGGTAAGGGGGGGAGGGGGAAGGGAGAAGCAGGGCGGGGTTGCACGCGAGCCATGCAAGAACGCGGGAATATAGCAAGTAAGCAGCAAGGTTCTTTAGGACCGACTACAACAAGCTCGCGACTCTCATAGAAAGAAAGGGTAAGCTCTCCGCTCTATTTGCTCGCAATGCTATACCTATCAAAGTTGGCGAACGCTTCTGTAACCTTAAACTCGTTACGCTCTTCGACTGAACTCGTTGGCTCCGCGTCCACCGAAAGTCGGTAACCTTCGTCACCGTCAGCATTTGGTACTCTCTCGATAGCTTCAATAGTTCACTGAAAGCCTTTGGTGTAATGAACCGCAAGCCCTTCTGAAAGAAAGAATAAGAAAAGGCTTGGTTGCGGGAACCGACGGTGACGAAGCGGGCCGATGCGGCCGTTTCCCGGGAACCGGAAGGTTGCAAGGTTCCCGGGAAACGACGTTCCCTTTGTAAGGTAGGCCTTTTGATAACTAATTAGAGTTGACATGAAATGGATCACGGGAAAAGACGTATCCGATGAATGAATGATTCAATCCCTTCCCACTCACACGGGTTCTTCTATTGAAGGGCTTCCCCTTCTTCTATGTGAGGTGGGGAAGGTCAGAGCGGAACCTAGATAGAACGCGGAGCGCCGGCCCCTTAGCCGATACAGTTACCATGCTTATCAGCTCTTACCATTGCCGCTTCTAGATGGGAGGTAGGCGAAGGTAGCTTGCTCGAGGAACGCCTAGGCTACCTCCACTCCACATGTTATTCGCGAAGAAAAGGGAGGAACCCGGTTCTTCGCTTAGTAGGGCTACCGGCCGGCGTACGACGACCGCTTCTTGTTCTCGCCCAGCCGCTTCTTTTGATTTGATTATTATTTGAAATCCTAGACTAAAGAAGAAGCTCCAGAATCCGCGCGGGGCAAAATCTGCAGCAGGAGAAGAAAGAGGGTCCAGGTCAATTTGATAATGAAGCGAAGGTCCCCCTTACTCCCTATTCCCTCTTAAAGCTTTATAAAGCTGGGCGGTTGGTTAAGAACTACTGACTGTAAACCATAGATAGCAGTTACAACAGTCACTCAATTGAAATGTTCGCCTTTGGAATGAAGATGGATGAGCAGGGGAGTTTTCACTCCTACGTGGTATTCTCTTCCAACAAGGGTTACGGCTAAAACACCGCTTACTTTTCAAAGACAAACTGCTCCTAAACCAAGCCTGAACACGTTTCCAGTTGTTGATCGACGCGTGTCGTGATCACCAGCATAGCCGGCGTCACAATAGCCAACTATCTTACACTGTTCTCCTTTCTTATACAGAAGACCATAGTCAAGGAGGAACCCCTTTCATGTACCTCAATATTCGTCGAAAGTGAGGTTTCTTTGGATTTTGCATGAATCGACTAACCACTCCAACTGCATATGCGATGTAGGGCCTTGTCAGGGTTAGCGCTTGTGCTAAGCGATAAGAATTCGTTCTGGAATGCCGGCGCGGACTGAAGGATGATGTTTATTAGCCAGACAAATCCTTAATTCGAAAGACGACAATCAAAGCATCACGACTCGTGGAGCATTCATTCCTAAAAGGTGTAAACCTGTGAGATCGGTAGACAACCCGTAAAAGGAAGCCGCTAGGCATCAAGCCTTATTATCTTACACCTAGGGAGGGTGGCCGTTGTTGGGTTTTTCTCAATTAGAGTCGCAAGGAGTTTGCTGCTCGTTGGTAGTGGAATGCTGACTAACCGTCCCCCTATGATGAGAAAAAGCTTTCCGAGTGGACGAGGACCGATCTTCTCTTTCTTTAGTCTTGCTCGTCTTATGGCATTAGCCTTTGCGGATTCCTTAATCCGCGGGACAGCTGTCTCGGCACATGTCAATCCTTATGTCCCCAGCGAGCAGGTCAAGGTACTCTATGTTGCTGCTTGCCTTTATCTTCCAGTCTGCCAAGCAAGCTTGTTTATTCTATGTTATTGATAAATCGCTATTTCCCCCAAACCGCTAGTTTTCATACGACTCAGAACTTCTCACGTTGTTCTGTCTCCAAACAGAGAGCTCATAGGCCTTATTCTTTGGATAAAAGTAGCGACGAGCCGACTACTACGACCACATGCGCATCTAGCGCAGTGGCTTGTCACTTCGTACCTTGACCATCTTCCGAAGTTCTAAATAATCTACTGATCAAACGCTGTAGGGGCGGACTGCTCTACATTCAGCCACGCCACAGTGACCCCCCGAAGCGATCTGCCTCATTGCAGGACGAAATCCGGCAGCCAATTGCTGGCTCTGAATAACCAGCCCAGCAAGAAGTTCAATTCTTCCATAACATAACGGGGCGGGGTTGCGCGCGAGCCGAGTGACGTAGATGCACAAGAGTACTTCGCGCCACAACCATTTCTTTTTTATACGTTCTACGGACCGATGCCTGCTGCTTCATCTGGTAGAAAAGAATCATAGATATGCCGGTCATTAGAAGGAAGAACCACCATAAAAAGATTCCTCGTGTATCATCTGTAGCAAAACTATGAACGGGAGCTAGCAATCCGGACCGTATTGAAAAGGTTCCTGAGACACAGCATGGAAAAGTCACAATATTAAGAAACGAGGTCCAAGAATGAAGAAGGGGTAAAATTACAGAATGAATACGAGCTGTGGCTAATACCCGAGGCATAAAAGAAGCATTTTCTACGGGATCCCGAAACCACCAGCCACCCCGACCTAATTCATGATAAGCCCACCAACTTCCTGGCAAGATGCCTACGGTTAAAAACCACCAACATGTCAAGATCCAAATTCGAATTGGTTCCTGGTCCTGATCAGAGACCACTGTGTTCGCGCCGGCGGTCCAACAAAGAGGCGAAGTAGTGGTCTCTTTCTTTCCATTACGAACGACACGCTTCGCCTGCTCCCTCCCCGTGTCCACTAGCGCTCCTGCCCAGAGCAAAGAAACTACCTTTTTCGTAGATGAATTAGGTTCAAGTTGATGTTTTTCACAACTCTTTCATAACATGAAGTAGATCTTATGTCCGGGCAGTTCAAAATTCTCTGCAGTGACCTGACAGAGAGAAAGGCTGTACGCGAATCGGGGCTAAAGGCGGCCCACTTAATGGCTTCCCTTTGTTCCAAAATGGAGGACGAAAGGTAGCCATCGCTACGTAGAGCGTCCTGTAGCTTCACTTCAATATCAGAAGATCCGGTATTCAAAAGTCTTCCTTGGTTCCACCCTCACATTCATGAAAGAGATTGCCGAAAAGGGCTTTATGCAAGCAGAAAAACGACCTTTTTGACAATTCACAAGTTGTAGCTTGACCCCGGTTCGGGACTTCCCAAGTCACTCCTATAAAGATCCCCGGTTCTACCTCCTTCTGCAAGAGTGATCTATCCCGTCAATCCCACCCGCGAGCTATACATTCTAACCTTCTTTGCCTAGCAAGATACGTCTAGTTCTCCCTCCGCTTGCCTATCTCGGTAGGAAATTTGAACAGTCTCCGATTTCAAAGGAATTCCTCGGCAAGAGCTATACCTTCAGGAACCGGAGCAATAACTGCTATAAAGGAAGGCGTTATAGGACAGAGGTGGCGATGAAGATCATGGAATCATAACAGCACAGAAAGCTCCGAACTACTTCCGCTTGAGGTTGGTCGTAGATGAACCCAATAGATTGACTATCTTCAAAAGTAGCCGCTAGAGCTATTAACTATCGGTATTACAGAAGAAGCTAAAGAAGAGCTCTGATAAAAATAGAATTAAGAGTAAGATCAAAGCTCCCGGGGATCAAATCTCCTAGGTAGGTGTGGCTCGTTGAGACCTGAAGGTTCCCGTCGGCCAAGGGCGGAAGAGGAGCATGCTTTTCTTCGTCGTCAGCTAGCGGGCGCAAGCAGAGTGGGACCTTCTCCGATAGTCTCTTTCATCATAATATGTGAAGGCTTTCCCGCTCGATGCTTTCTTAATGTCATAGTTTATATCAAGATGAAAGGGAAAGACAATAAGAAAGATTCAAAGGTTTTTTTTACCTAGATAGTCTTTTATGTAGTAGACTTTCTCGAGGAACGCCAGTCTCTCGACTGAGAGGAACGCCTGGTAGGTGGTGAAGGACGAGAAAGATACCTGGACGGAGATGTGAATTAGATATAAACCTTCTCATCACTAAATCGATCAAGTATTTACCTGAGAGTGAGAGAGGTCATATTAGTATTCTCTGTATATTCTCATAGTGACTTTGAAAGCACTCTAAGTCCCGTGCGACTAAGAATAAGAAGAGGTGATAGCCCGACTGCTTGATTCCGATTTACTACAAGTTTGCAACTAAAGCCACAGAGGAAAAGTTAATTCCTTGTAGGGAAGTTGATAGGCATTTTCTATCTTCCTGAGCATACGCTCATTCTTTCTCTTATATACGCTAATTCTTTCAAAGGCCTATTTGATAGCTTCAAACGCTTGTTCTTATCTTTATCATACGAAGAAATATCGATCGTCAAAATGGCATAACTATCTCTTTCTCTTTACTAGGAGCTGCTTGCCCAGTCATAAAGCTAGGATCAGTCTCTGTCCACTCTAAGGAAGCCCCGTCTCAGGCGAAGGTGGGAAATAAACAAACAGTTGTTACGTCGCCTTCGATTAAATCGGTAAACAAACAGGGGGAACTCTGATTCTCGTACAATCAACATTTTCTTGTTTAATTCCGTCACAAAACCCCGTGTTTTTTCGATGAATCACTAGTAACAGGAAGATTAGGTAGTTGGTTAGGGGGAGCTAATTGGCAATGAACATAGGAATGGCAACCGGGGAAGAACCCCACATTACTACCTATCACATGCACGAACGGGGGCAGGGCAGCAGAGCAACACTTCACGCACTATCATGACAACTTGTTCCCAGCGAACGAAGAGAAGGAATACTTATTAGTAATGACAGGAATGACAGCAAGCAAACAGCCGGGAACTTGAAGAACGCCTCCGCTGCTAACGCCCTTACCCCATCATGTCACTTATTCCCGTCGAACAAACAGGGATATTCTTTAGAGAATGCGCAGAGCAGCTTAGCCGCTCCATCGTGCCTTACCTCAGTAGACGCTACGCGCAACGCGGCAGGCACTAACTCACTACAATACATGCAGGAACAGCAATCACAACTAAAAGCAACTAGCTGGCTTGCTCATGCAACCTATTATTCCCATCCGAACAGAGAGAGGAAGAGTGACTCTTATAATGACAGGAATGAAAGGAGTGACTTAGCTGCACTTGCAAATACAGCAGTACTCCGCAGGCAAACAGCTGACCTATCATGCCTATTACGAACAAGGAGAGGTACTTTAGTAACTCGATTGAAAGGAGAGGTACGGATCGAGCGTAGCTTTTGAAAGCAAAAAGGATTCAATCCGCCTTGCAGCAAATACACAGATGTTCTTCCCTCTCCGTCGAGTACCTTCCGTCCTTCATCAAATACTTAATGAGTTCGCCCAGAAAGAGGGGGAAGCTTGTTCTGTCGACCTTTGCATCAATTCCCTCTTTTAGTGTTAGCAAGTCTTCTCCCATGCTGTTCATTGACTCCCTTTGTCGTGTTCCTCTTGCTATCGCAGGCTGAGGTGGACTGGAGTTTTTTCGTGAACCAACGAGTTCAGTCGTGTTGCGTAACGAGTCTAAGGGAGTGGAGTATACTTTTTCTATGATATAAAACAAATAATATACTAGGTGAATCAGCAGTTCTCCTCGCCTACTCTATAGTTCTAGTCCGCCTACCGAACGGAGGAAACAGAGATTCTACCACATTGCTTCGAGACTGGAAGGAATGTCAGTCATAAATAATGAAATCCATATAACTCTACTCCGGGTTGTGAGAACATCGTGCCTGTTGCGATTGTGCGGCTTTCCGCATGGCTGGAGACCCCCTATGAACAAACAGTAGGGTGGTTGTAGGAGAACCCCGACTCCCTAATGCAAGATAGAGCTCTTAGAGTGCGTTTCGTTCCAGCAACAGTAGTATACGGTTCAAAACGCCTTGTTCCATCCGGCGCGAATCCCCTCCATCACTAGTAAAGTGGAGGTGTTATTTGTATTGCAATAATGAATAAATGTACGAACACAAATAATGAGCAGACCTGCCCACGTTTATATGTGGATTCATTTAATAATATATTATTTTTTTAATAAAGAAGCGCTTTGAGGCAGGTTGTGTTTCTCGGTTGATGGATGGAGTTCCATTGTCCCATGAGAACTCTTAGCTACTGAGATACGAGAAGAGAAAATGCACTTTTCCATCTATATAAAGAGAAAGTTTTGGATTCCTACTGTCCTCTTACGAAGGAAAATTGGATTTCTTACTTTTCCATCTATATAAAATGAAAAGAAAGATTTGTGTTTAGCTCGCCTACACAAGCCAGGGATTCTACTTGACTTTTCAGATGTTGCTTATCCAGGCTTGGTGGTAAGGGGATGGGTTAAGCCAGCTCGTGACAAAAGTACCTCTCGGACGAGTTTTCTCGATTACAAGATCGAGTTCTCAAAAATAAATAAATGCGTACAGATATATATAAAGTGTGCAGTGAGGGATCTTTATAGGTAACCAGTCTTTACTTAACTCGACCCAAGTAATGCCCAAAGACTCCCATGCTTTTCTTGGTTGGACCAACCGGCACCGGCAATTTCCGACGAGTCTTTCAGAATTTGAAGAGCAAGAAGCGGAACTACAAGAAAGCTTTCTTTATCTTTATGGATAACCAATCCATTTTCAAATATAGTTGGGAGACTTTACCCAAGAAATGGGTCAAAAAAATGGAAAGATCGGAACATGGGAATAGATCTGATACCAATACGGACTACCTATTTCAATTGTTGTGCTTTCTCAAATTGCATACCTATACAAGGGTTCAAGTTTCGATCGATATTTGCGGAGTTGATCATCCCTCCCGAAAACGAAGATTTGAAGTGGTCTATAATTTACTGAGTACTCGGTATAACTCACGCATTCGTGTACAAACCAGTGCAGACGAAGTAACACGAATATCTCCGGTAGTAAGTCTATTTCCATCAGCCGGCCGGTGGGAGCGAGAAGTTTGGGATATGTTTGGTGTTTCTTTCATCAATCATCCGGATCTACGCCGTATATCAACAGATTATGGTTTCGAGGGTCATCCATTACGAAAAGACCTTCCTCTGAGTGGATATGTGGAAGTACGCTATGATGATCCAGAGAAACGTGTGGTTTCTGAACCCATTGAGATGACCCAAGAATTTCGCTATTTCGATTTTGCTAGTCCTTGGGAACAGCGTAGCGACGGATAATTCAGAATCAGAATAGGTCCA